CAATTTAGCTAGTCCTTTGTGGCTTCGGTGGCGACTAGATCAACGCGTGATTGCATCAAGAGAAGTTCCTATCGAAGTTCAATGTGAATCTTTTGGTACCTATCATGAGATTTATGGTCACTATCTAATAGTAAGAAATGTCAACAAGGAAATCTTTTGTATAGACATTCGAACCACTGTTGGTCATATTTCTTTTTATCGAGAGATAGAAGAAGCCGTACAAGGGTTTTGCCGGGCTTGCTCATATAGTACCTAAGCTAAAAAATTCTATGATACCCGCGATAATTCGATTCGGGTCTCCCCGTCTCAACTAGTATTCTAATTCGTGAATTTCTCCGCTAATCAAGATCGAGGAAAGGCAGTCTTCGAATCACTGACTCAAATCCATTGTCGAATCCTACTCAACTGAATAGCGAGGTACTTATGGCAGAACGGGCCGATCTAGTCTTTCACAATAAAGCGATAGATGGAACTGCCATGAAACGACTTATTCGCAGATTAATAGATCACTTTGGAATGGCATATACATCACATGTCCTGGATCAAGTAAAGACTCTGGGTTTCCAGCAAGCCACTACTACATCCATTTCATTAGGAATTGATGATCTTTTAACAATACCTTCCAAGGGGTGGCTAGTACAAGATGCGGAACAACAAAGTTTAATTTTGGAAAAACACCATCATTATGGGAATGTACACGCGGTAGAAAAATTACGTCAATCCATTGAGATCTGGTATGCTACAAGTGAATATTTACGACAACAAATGAATCCTAATTTTAGGATGACTGATCCTTCTAACCCAGTCCATATAATGTCTTTTTCGGGAGCTAGAGGAAATGCATCTCAGGTCCATCAATTAGTAGGTATGAGAGGATTAATGTCGGATCCTCAAGGACAAATGATTGATTTACCCATTCAAAGCAATTTACGCGAAGGACTCTCTTTAACGGAATATATTATTTCCTGCTACGGAGCTCGCAAAGGAGTTGTGGATACTGCTGTACGAACATCAGATGCTGGATACCTCACGCGCAGACTTGTTGAAGTAGTTCAACACATTGTTGTACGTAGAACAGATTGTGGCACCATCCGAGGTATTTCTGTGAGTCTTCAAAATGGGATGATAACAGAAAGAATTTTTATCCAAACATTAATTGGTCGTGTATTAGCGGACAATATATATATGGGTTCACGATGCGTTGCCATTCGAAATCAAGATATTGGGATTGGACTTGTTAATCGATTCATAACCTTTAGAGCAAAATCAATATCTATTAGAACTCCCTTTACTTGCAGGAGTACATCTTGGATCTGTCGATTATGTTATGGCCGTAGTCCCACTCATGGCGACCTGGTCGAATTGGGAGAAGCGGTAGGTATTGTTGCGGGTCAATCTATTGGGGAACCCGGGACTCAACTAACATTAAGAACTTTTCATACCGGTGGAGTATTTACAGGCGGTACGGCGGAACATGTACGAGCTCCTGATAATGGAAAAATCAAATTCAATGAACATTTGGTTCATCCCACACGTACACGTCACGGCTATCCAGCTTTTCTATGTTATATAGACCTATATGTAACTATTGAGGGTCAAGATATTCTACATAATGTGAATATTCCACCAAAAAGTTTGATTTTAGTTAAAAATGATCAATATGTAGAATCAGAACAAGTCATTGCCGAGATTCGCGCCGAAGCATCCATCTTGAATTTTAAAGAGAGGGTCCGAAAACATATTTATTCTGACTCAGAGGGAGAAATGCACTGGAGTACCGCTGTGTACCATGCACCCGAATATACATATGGTAATGTTCATCTCTTACCAAAAACAAGCCATTTGTGGATATTATCAGGAGTTCCGCACAGATCCAGTATAGTCCCTTTTTCGCTCCACAAGGATCAAGATCAAATAAATATTCATTCTCTTTCTGTCGAACGAAAATATATTTCTAACCTTTCAGTGACTGATGATCAAGTGAGACATAAATTGTTTAGGTCGGATCCTTCTGTTAAAAAGGAGGGGGGGGTTCTTGATTATTCAGTACCTGATCGAATCATATGTAAGGGTCATTGTAATTTTATATACCCCGCTATTCTTGACGAGAATTCTGATTTATTGGCAAAGAGACGAAGAAATAGATTCATCATTCCATTACAATCGAATCAAGAACAAGAAAAAGAACTAATACCCCGTTCAGGTATCTCGATTGAAATACCCATAAATGGTCTTTTCCGTATAAATAGTATTCTTGCTTATTTCGACGATCCTCGATATAGAAGAAAGAGTTCGGGAATTACTAAATATGGGACTATAGAGGCGGATTCTATCGTCAAAAAAGAGGATTTGATTGAGTATCGAAGAACAAAAGAATTTCGGCCAAAATACAAAATGAAAATAGATCGATTTTTTTTCATTCCCGAGGAAGTGCATATCTTACCCGGAGCTTCTTCCATAATGGTACGGAACAATAGTATCATTGGAGTAGATACGCGAA